ACGACAAAGATCTAGGGTCTATCGGCGGGGACGTTAAGACGAAATAACAAGGAAGAGACTTTGAACTTGTTTATCCCGGCCTAAAGGGGATGTGCACCGTAGTCAATTGAAACATCTTAGTAGACTATGGGGAATACATCAACCGAGATTCCGTGCGTAGCGGCGAGCGATAGCGGAACTAGTCTAACATCGATAATTAAGGTGATAGGACATCTAGACTAAACCCCGATAGACACCGATAGAGAAAGTACCGTGAGGGAAAGATCCATAATCGACCCCTTATAGTTACCTTTTGTATAATGGGCCTGCAAGACAAAGTTTGGCAAGCTTAAGCGACCCCCTTGGCGGGGGGAGTGAAGGCGTAGTGAAAGCAAGAAGGGCTCGTTAGTCAAATTTCCCGAAACCAAGTGATCTAACCATAGCCAGAGGGCAGCTCGAATGTCGGCTGGCCGCTCGAACCAGTGATTGTAGCATAAATCTTGGATGAGCTGTGGTTAGTGGTGAAATACTAGTCGAACTTGGCTATAGCTGGTTCTCTACGAAACTTATCTAAGTAAGGCCGCCCCCATCGGAGTCCCCGGAGGCCTCTGGGTGCTAGTGGGGGTGAGTCAGACTATGGCGACAAGGCCTATAGTCAATAGGGATAAGCCCTAACCAGAAATTAAGGTCACTAATATGGATTCAGTGTATAAGGAGCCCCCGGCCTAGCCCAACAGGCAGTAGGCTTGGAGACAGCCATCTGTGAAGGAAAGCGTAAAAGTTCACTGAATGAGCCCGGAGGCCCCTAGAATTAGGGCGGCTAAATCCATAACCGAGATTCTGGAGGAAGGACTGAAAGGACTATTCTTCCTGGTAGTAGAGCGCCCCGTCGCCCCCATCGAGAGAAGCACGGGGGTGATAATGCAGGCATGAGTAGTTAATATTTACTCCCCAATGACCGCAGACAGTCTCTCAGGACCCCTTCGGGGGTCCGATGGATAGCCCCCCTATAATTACAGGAAAACAAGGCGGCATCCAACTGTTGTTGCGGGAGACAGAATTTGGCATAATTCCTTTTAAGGAACTCGGCAAAATAAGATCTCGACTGTTTACCAAAAACGTAGCTCCCTGCTAAGGCCCAGCCGAAGTATAGGGGGTGAATTCTGCCCAATGGTTGTATCGTGAAACCGAGGATTAACGTCCAAGGCTAAGCCCAACTGAATGGCCGCGGTATACCTGACCGTGATAATGTAGCACAATCAATAGCCAATTAATTGTTGGCGGGTATGAATGGAATCACGAGGGTCTTACTGTCTCAAGAGGAAAGCTAATGAAATTATAGTTGTAGTGAAGATACTACATACACATTGTAAGACGAGAAGACCCTATCGAGCTTTACTGGACACCGACAATGTTGGCGGAAGATGACCAGCCCCTAGGGGCTATAGTTTCTCGCTTGACCCCTAGTCGGTTGGACAGTTTAGTTGGGGCGACTACCTTTGAATAAGAAACGAAGGCGAGCTTATGGTGTACAGCTAATCTCGTTAGCCTGACAGTGAGGGGGACACCCCTAGCTGGCACCCTAGGGGGCTCCATGGCCACAGGCCTATACACCCCTCTGGAGTGGGTGATAATGACCCGGTACCAGATCTCTAAGTTGGTATCGAAAGCGGATAAAAGCTACCGTAGGGATAACAGCGTAATATTATTGGAGAGCTCGTATCGAGGATAGTGTTTGCGACCTCGATGTTGAATTGCGGTGTCCTGGTGCTGTAGAAGGTGCCTAGGGTTGGTCTGTTCGACCATGAAAACCGTACATGATTTGAGTTCAGAGCGTGGTGACACAGTTCGGTTTCTATCTACAATGTGTAATTCTCACTTTTCTGGGTCCTAGTACGCAAGGAATGGACTCAGCGATGCTAGGCTATATTGGCCCCATCGACGGCTTAACACTTCTGGCTGCTGCAAAGAAGAAGGCCAAAGGTGGAGAATTAGAAACTCAGGAATCTCTGATTCCTAGCCGGGACTTTGGACCCGCTAGGGAATCTTTGATTCCTAGCAGGGACTCTGGACCCGCCAAGGGCCTTGGCCCTGGCAGGGTCAACTAACGGCAAGTTACCAGACTCATGATCTGGACATGCAGGTTCAACTCCTGCCCCTGCACAGCGTACGCATAGCGGGTCGCTCCCGTACACTTCCTTTGACCTTGGGGAATCTATAAGGCAATGTGTTCTTCTAATACATGCTAGGAGAGCCTGCTCTCCGTACTGGTGAGGAGCGAGGAGGGGGGCCGCAACCTCTTCCTCGTCGTATTAGATTAGGCGTGGGTAGTGGCCCACCTGGTCGAAGATGCGTAGTACAACCACACTTTCACTGAAGCACGGGGAAGACACACGTCAGCAGTAGAGGATCTTGTGCAATGGGTTAATGCCTGACACAGGGTTTCACAAGGAGGCCTGTCTAACTAAGTGCCAGCAGACGCGGTTAAACTTAGAGGCCCAGCTTTTATTCCACATTAGGCGTATAAGTATGTAGTGAAGGGGGGAAGGAAGCAAGATAAACCTTTTGGTAGCGGTGGAATGTTTGAAGCAAGAGTGGAGATTCGAGGTTGAAGGCCTCTTGCTATGTCCTCCCAACTATCTATGGCCTCCATAGATAGTGCTATCATGAAATACTAAAGCTCGGATAACAAACAGGATTAGATACCCTGGTAGTCCTTGCCCTAAACCAATACAATATCCAAGCGGATTATAACCTTATTGTATGCCTGAATACTGTGATCGCAAGATTGAAACTCAAAAGGCTTGGCTGTTCACTGGATGGATCAGAGGAGCGTGTAATTTAATACGATAATCCGCGTATCACCCCACCTCTCCTAGAAAGGGACCCTCAGGGGTTTCTTCAGGCATTGCATGGCCGTCGTCAGGGCAATAATAAATATTGTTCTCAACCCCATTCGGGATTAAGTCAGGTGTTATGGTCTTTATGGAGAGGGACACTATGCGCTACATTCTCCTGTACAAAAGTCGTCACAAATTAGGAGGCGGACAATCTCTGAAACGGGAAAAATAAGTAGGATTTGATAGTAATCGGGAAGTAGAGCGTCTCGGTGAAATCTAACCCGGTGTTAGCACAAATCGCCCGTCGCCCCCCTCAAGTTAAGTGGGTAAGACGAAGGACTGAGAGGACTCCCGAAGGAGGGCCTTTCCAGGCTTTCTATTCCCTCTTTTCGAGAATGGGTAAGTCGTAACATAGTAAGGGTAAGGGAACTTGTTCTTGGCCCCCGCAACGTTAAATACGTCTAGGGATATTAGCCAACCATAATGAGTATAACTGCCGCGACCCAAACCATAGCCCACTCTCTTGCAATAATAGTCCCCCTATTAGTCTCTATAGCCTATCTAACTTTAGCAGAAAGAAAGGTATTAGGGTATATGCAAGCACGAAAGGGGCCCAACGTAGTCGGGATTTGGGGATTATTGCAACCCTTGGCGGACGGATTAAAGTTATTTACTAAAGAGATGACTATTCCTAATCATGCCAGCTTGTCAGTCTATATTGTGGCCCCCATTCTTTCCCTTACTTTAGCTCTCTTGGCTTGGGGGGCAATCCCCTTCTCCTCCGCCGGGTCCGGGGGGGTTCTAGCTGATATTAACATTGGTCTCTTATATATATTTGCGGTTAGCTCTATAGGGGTGTATGCTATTTTAATGTCCGGTTGGGGGAGTAACTCTAGATATGCTTTTTTAGGTGCCATTAGGGCAGCAGCCCAAATGATTAGTTATGAAGTGTGTATAGGTCTTATTCTTATTTCTGTGGTATTATGTGCCGGCTCTTTAAGTCTGACTCAGATAGTTTTAGCTCAAACCGGCGGGTGGTACATAGCGCCCCTATTCCCCGCTGCCTTAATGTTTTTTGTATCAGCTCTGGCCGAGACTAACCGGGCTCCTTTCGACCTCACCGAGGCCGAGGGGGAATTAGTGTCCGGGTATAATGTAGAATATTCCAGCATGTCGTTTGCCCTATTTTTCCTGGCGGAATACGGGCATATTATCCTAATGAGTTGTCTAATGAGTATCTTGTTCTTTGGGGGAACCAAAGGGGCGGTTTTAGTAGTCTTTGCTTTTGTGTGGGTTAGAGCCTCTTTTCCTAGAATGAGGTACGACCAGCTCATGGGACTATTATGAAAATCTTACTTGCCATTTAGTTTAGGGTTAATTGTGCTTGTCTCTGGCCTGTTAATTGGGTTGTAGATTATATGTCATGACCAGGCAGCATACTGCGCCCCCGGACTCAGCATCCTATACTGTCTATTGCAAACGGGGTAGTAGTGGACTTGCCAACCCCTTCTAATATTAATTACTATTGGAACTTCGGTTCCTTATTGGGATTTTGCTTAGTTGTCCAACTTATTACCGGGATATTCTTAGCTATGCATTATTGCCCGGACGTTAGTCTAGCTTTTGACTCGATTTCTCACATTTTAAGGGATGTAAACTATGGATTTATGCTAAAGTATATCCATGCCAACGGGGCATCATTGTTCTTTTTGTGTGTTTATATACATATGGCCAGAGGCCTCTATTATGGAAGTTACATGAAAGTTGAGGTGTGGAGTATAGGAGTTGTAATCTATTTAGTAATGATGTTAACCGCCTTTTTGGGGTATGTGTTACCTTGAGGACAAATGTCTTTTTGGGGGGCCACAGTGATAACTAACTTCTGCTCTGCTATCCCCTACGTGGGAATAGATATTGTTCAGTGGATTTGGGGAGGATTTAGTGTGTCTAACGCAACTCTTGCCCGTTTCTTCTCTTTACACTATCTATTTCCCTTTCTGATAGTGGGGCTGAGTCTGCTTCATATTATTGCTCTTCATGCGGCCGGGTCGAATAATCCTGTAGGGGTCGACTCTGATATGGATAAAGTTACCTTTCATGTCTATTATACTTATAAAGATTTGTTGGGGATAGTAGTGCTTAGCGCCTTTTTGGTTATTCTTAGCTATTTTGCGCCCAATCTTCTGGGAGATCCGGAAAACTTTATACAAGCTAACCCCCTAGTGACTCCTGTCCACATACAGCCAGAGTGGTATTTTCTATTTGCGTACGCCATATTGCGCTCTATTCCCAACAAGCTTGGCGGGGTGTTGGCTATGGTGTTTAGCATTCTTGTGTTGTTGTTATTGCCCTTTATACACACTAGCCGTCTACGAGCCCTAACATTTAGACCCCTGGGAAAAATAGCATTTTGGTTTCTAGTAGCTGATTTTATGTTATTGACCTGGTTGGGGGCCAATCCAGTGGAAGAGCCCTATATCGTGGTGGGGCAATATGCCTCTTTACTATATTTTTCCTACTTTTTGGTTGTTGTCCCTCTACTAGGGAACTTAGAGCACTATTTGCTCTCTCTGCCCCAAAATAAATTGTAATCCTATAGCTTCTCTAGATTCTTCATCTTGTAATCTAGGTCGGAGAGCAGCTACTTGGTCCGGGGGACGTTGGTATGTGGCGGATAGTGCAGCTGGCAATCACCACCTAGGTGGCATTGTAATTTATATACGCTATTACTAGCTACTACTCAATCTGTGATATTAGCCAGTCTCATCCTAGTCCTCTTAATAAGCATAGTGGTAATAGCCATAACCCCTCGGGCTAGTCTTTCGAAGCTTCGGAGGAGGGCATTGGGGGGGACAATACTAACGTTTGCAATATCCCTCTTGTTGCTAGTGGGCCTGCATCAAGGGGGACAATTTCAGGAAATAATTAGGATTGACTTCCCTTATAGTTTTCCCGGTTCGGTTACTCCCACTGTGGCGCAGGTTTATTCTATTTTCTTTGCTATCGACGGGATATCCGCCTTTTTTATAGTGCTAAGTACCCTATTGGTAACAATTTGTATTTTAGTAAGTTGGAGAGGGCCCCGGTTCCTAGTTAAGGAGTTTATACTTACCCTGTTGGGTATTGAGCTTCTGTTAATTGGGGTCTTTTCCACCTTAAATTTATTAGTATTTTATGTGTTATTTGAGAGCATATTGATTCCTATGTTTATTCTTATTGGCGTGTGGGGAACTCGAACAGAGAAGATTAGGGCTGCTTATTATTTCTTTTTTTACACTCTAGCCGGATCTATACTAATGCTAGTTAGCATAGCAACTATATACAGAATAACCGGCACAATTGATTATCTATCCTTAACTAACGTATTAATACTTCCTCACATCCAATTTTGGCTCTTTATTGGCTTTTTTCTAAGTTTAGCCGTCAAGATACCGATGGTACCTTTTCACATATGGCTGCCCCTGGCTCATGTCGAAGCCCCCTTGGCTGGCTCAGTAATCCTGGCGGGAATATTGTTAAAATTAGGAGGATATGGGTTTATTCGATTTGCCTGGCCCCTTTTCCCAGAGGCAACAGAGCACTTAGCCCCAATTATTCTCACATTATCCCTAATAGGTGTTATATACGGAAGTTTGACTACTTGCCGTCAGGTGGATGCTAAACGTTTAATAGCTTATTCCTCCGTTGCCCACATGGGTATAGTAACAATTGGCCTATTTACTCATACTATGGAGGGATTAATAGCCTCCGTGTTCTTAATGATAGCTCACGGGGTGGTTAGTCCCGCTTTGTTTATAGCCGTCACGACACTATATGAGCGGCACCACACAAGGTTAATTAGGTACTATAGGGGCGTTGTTGTGGCTATGCCACTATTCTCTTTTATATTTCTGCTGTTCACCTTGGCCAACATTGCTATGCCCCTCAGTTGTAACTTTGTGGGAGAATTCCTGGGGTTAGTAGCTGCTTTTTCTACTAGCACTTCGTTAGGCATCCTAACCTCTACTAGTGTAGTTGTCGGGGCTGCGTATTCACTATATTTGTACAACAGGGTCTGTTTCGGGCAAGTTTCCTCCTACATAGTTTTTTCCAGAGACCTTTCCCGACGAGAGTTTCATGGGCAATTACCACTAATTATGTTAGTAGTACTACTGGGGGTAATTCCGTACCCCTTAATAGAACTTCTTGGGAGGCCCTTGGCCCTAATAGCGTAGCATCCCATGCACAGTTACCTTATGCGATGGCTATTTTCCACTAATCATAAGGATATTGGGACTTTATACCTTTTATTTGGTATTTTTGCTGGAATGGCGGGCACCGCTGCCAGCGTGTTGATCCGACTAGAACTTTCGTCTCCCGGCAGCATGCTAGGAGATGACCATTTATATAATGTTATTGTAACGTCCCATGCCCTGTTAATGATCTTCTTCTTAGTGATGCCTGTCATGATCGGGGGTTTTGGAAATTGGTTTGTTCCAATTATGATTGGTGCCCCGGATATGGCTTTCCCCCGACTAAACAATATCAGTTTTTGGTTATTGCCCCCCGCTTTAATTCTTCTAATTGGTTCTATGTTTGTAGAGCAGGGAGCAGGGACAGGCTGGACTATCTACCCCCCACTATCAGGCATACAAGCTCACTCGGGCGGAGCGGTGGATATGGCTATATTCAGTCTACATCTAGCTGGGATATCTTCTATACTAAGTTCTATAAACTTTATAACAACTATAATTAATATGAGAGTTCCTGGAATGACTATGCACAGATTGCCTCTATTCGTCTGGTCTGTCCTAATCACAACAATTTTGCTATTACTTTCTCTGCCAGTATTAGCCGGTGCTATCACGATGCTTCTGACAGATAGAAATTTTAATACTACATTCTTCGACCCTTCCGGAGGAGGAGACCCCATCTTATTTCAACACTTATTCTGGTTCTTTGGTCATCCCGAAGTATACATATTGATTCTTCCCGGATTCGGGATAGTGTCTCAAATTATTCCCTCATATTCCTCTAAACAGCATATCTTTGGCTACCTCGGTATGGTATATGCTATGATCTCTATAGGAGTTCTGGGATTTATTGTCTGGGCCCATCACATGTTTACTGTGGGCATGGATGTTGACACTCGGGCTTATTTTACAGCTGCTACTATGATTATTGCTGTACCTACAGGAATTAAGATATTTAGCTGGCTGGCTACTATATACGGGGGAAGCTTGAAATTGGACACACCTATGTTGTGAGCTATTGGTTTTGTGTTTTTATTTACTATAGGGGGTCTAACAGGAGTTATACTTGCTAATAGCTCACTAGATATTGCATTACACGACACTTACTATGTAGTGGCTCACTTTCACTATGTGCTATCTATGGGGGCCATATTTGCCATATTTGGAGGATACTATTACTGGTTCGGGAAAATTACTGGCTATTGCTACAACGAGCTATATGGGAAAATTCACTTTTGGCTTATGTTCATAGGAGTTAATTTAACCTTTTTCCCCCAACACTTCCTGGGATTAGCTGGACTGCCAAGAAGATATTCCGATTTTCCGGATGCATACCAAGATTGGAATTATATTAGTTCTTGTGGGGCAGTAATATCCCTAATAGGGGTAATTTGGTTTATTGGGCTGTCTTATGAGGCTCTTGCTGCGGAAAGACCTTCCTTCGGGAGTCCTTTCGGTCCTTGTGTCCCTCTTTCTGCTTCTTTTGCCTCACTCGAGTGGTTCTTATCCTCTCCTCCAGCCGTGCACACTTATAATGAATTGCCGTTCGTCTACACTTCAGCGGTGCCGGTTCCCCCGCCCCCACCCAAACCGTGGCCTTGGCTTATAAACTATGGACAGCTTGCTTTGTGTCTTCTTCCTACATGGCTAGCCGATGTGGCCGAGCCTGCTCAGCTAGGTTTCCAAGATGCTGCTAGTCCTGTTATGGAAGAGGTGTTATTCCTTCATAATGAAATAATGTTTATCCTCATCATAATAATAACTATTGTGTTGTGGCTTATTATTCGTGCAGCCGTGGGAGGAAACTATCATCGGTATCTTGTTGAGGAGGTAACTACTGAGATTGTATGGACTATTATCCCAGCAGTAATATTAGTTTTTATTGCGTTACCTTCTCTGTGTCTGCTTTATTTAATGGACGAGGTAGTGGAGGCCGCCATAACAATAAAAGCGGTAGGACATCAATGGTTTTGGTCCTATGAATATTCCGATTACCCGCTACCTGATGACTCCAACCTTGAGTTTGATTCCTATATGATTCCCTCAAATGAATTGGAACCGGGGGATCTAAGACTACTAGAGGTTGATAACAGAATGGTTGTTCCGGTCGACACCCAGATAAGAATTTTAGTTACTGCCGCAGATGTACTTCACTCCTTTGCTGTCCCCTCACTAGGCATTAAAATGGACGCTGTTCCCGGACGGCTTAACCAGACTGGTTTTATAGCTAAACGACCCGGAGTCTTCTACGGACAGTGTTCTGAATTATGCGGAGCCAATCACTCCTTTATGCCAATCGTAATAGATGCGATGGGATGTGAACAGTACGTATCATGGCTTAATGGCTACACTGGAAACCAGCCCGCCCAAACGGACAAGTATGAGAAGATCCGTGAGTGGATGGGGGAGTTCGCCGAACATTGCAAGAAGGCTAAGCCTAAACTTACCCATACCTTCCTCGCGGCTACGGATGACCCGGGACCCTACATCCCATATGACGAGAATACCATATACCTAGAGGACGAGGATAACCTGTGGGATGAGGACGAGGGTCCCCCATTCTTTGAGGACGAAGAGCCTATTAGCTCCGACGAAGGAGAATCAATTTACATAGAAGAAGTAGAATCAATCTACATCGACGAAGGAGGGAGCGAAGCGACCCCCGAAGGTGGGGCCGAAGGAGAACCAATTTACACCGGAGAGGAGGAGCTCTTATCCCTGGGGGACGAAGTAGAATCTATAGGCTTAGAAGAGGAAGGAGTTCCAGAAAGCGAAAACCCCCTAGTCCCGGAGAGTACGGAGCCTTCGGTTCCGGAGAACCCGTACCCCGGAATAAACCCCGAGGTTTATAATCCTACCTATTATCAGCCATTCGGCATTCCTGGGCTGAATCCCCTCTGGTGGTACTATAATTTTCCTGATGCGGAGACTATAAAATGGATGATTATTTATGCCTCTTATCAGGCGGCAATAACCAAATTTCAGGAGTGGCTACGTTCTTTATAGTATGCCTCATCTAGATATTCCCACCTATCTAACTCAATATAGCTGGACGTTATTTATCTTGCTAATAATAATTAGTGTTTTGTCTTTTGTGGTTATACCTAAAGTTTATAGTCGACCGGGAGACCGGGTCTCCGCCCCGTCTTTCCCGGCTCCTCGACCCAGTGCCCCCCGCAGGGCGTCTCCCCAATTATTTTGTAGAGCGAAGCTTCCTAACTGACCTCTAGAAGGGGAGCTTCCTAACTATGTTGGAAAATCGGAGATTCCTAACTCGGTTGAGAATCGGAGATCCTGGCCGGGAATCTAAATCTCATGTCTGCCTCCTTTTTCGATCAATTTAGCGTAGTTAGAGTGTTCCACCCGAACTTGGAGGGGATTGTCACTAATTCTTCCATTATAATGATTCTTGTGTTTATGGTTGTTCTCTGGCTGAGTCGTAGATCCCGTTACCTAGTGCCAACAAGAATACAAGCTGTACAAGAACTAGTTGTTAACCACTTTGCCCAGGAAGCCGGGCCACGGTATTTTACTTCTATTGTAGCTCTCTTTATTTTAATAGCTGGTGTAAATATCTTAGGGCTATTTCCTTATGTTTTTGCTCCCACGGCCCATGTTGTGGTTACTCTCGGGATAAGTGTGTCGGTAATAATTGCAGTTACTGTATTGGGTGCTACACAACATCGTTGGGATTTTGCTTCTACTATGATGCCAAGTGGAGCCCCCCTCTCATTGGCGCCCCTATTAGTCCCAATTGAAGTTGTAAGCTATCTATCCAGGGCAGTGTCTTTGGGAGTTAGACTAGCTGCCAATTTATCCGCTGGCCATCTTCTATTTGCTATCTTGGCAAGTTTTGGTTTTGGGGGGGGTCTAGGAGGAGTAACCGCTATAGTAGTAATGATATTTATAACTGTGTTAGAAATTGCTGTGGCCCTTATACAAGCATATGTATTCTGCTTGCTAACTATGATCTACATTAAGGAATCCTCTGAACTCGGACACTAACCTTCGGTCATAACTCGGTTGAGAATCGAAGCTTCCTAACTCGCGCTGAGACCTTTGGTCATAACTCAGTCGAGAATCGGAGATTCCTAACTTCGTTGAGACCCTTGGTCCGGGCCAATTAGCCTAGGCCTTCCTTTACGATAACTTATGCTCCAATTTTTAACCTAGATTCTGGAGAAGGCATTCGAGTGTGCGAAACTGTTAGCCGAGACGACCCGGGAGAGTGGTATATTCATTGGAAGTATCCTGGTAATGGCCCACAATAGTAACCCCCTATATCTACTCATTCTTCAAGTAATTGCCGCAGGGCAAGCATTTTACAAACGACATAGATATAGAAAACATCCTAGGGGAATTCCCCATATATTGAAAAGTGATGTCTTACCATTTGTTTTTTTTATACTTGCAATGGGGGCCCTGGACCTGCTCACTACTACCCCCAATTTGCTTGAAAATGTAGCTATACCTCCGGCCGAACTTGCTGACAAATGACCCGAGAGATCCAACCCCGGGGAAGATGGGTCGTTTGGTATATATTGGATTGGGTATGTCGCAGCTAAAACTCTGCTGTTCTGGTGGATGAGTTAATATGGATTACACATTATTGGCTGCAAGTCTAGTATGTGTGAGGTTTATCACCCCTATCACCTAGTAAATCCAAGCCCCTGGCCGTATATTGGCTCAATAGGAGCACTATTAATTACAGCTGGCTCAGTCTTATATTTTCACTATAGCTCCCCCTGAATAATGTATTTGGGGGCAATAGCAATAGCCCTGACGGGAGCTGTTTGGTGGAGAGATGTTATTAGAGAGGCTACCCTCCAAGGAGATCACACCCATATAGTCCGACAGGGGCTGAGATACGGAATGATCCTCTTTATTGTATCCGAAGTTTGCTTCTTTTTTGCGTTCTTTTGGGCTTTTTTTCACAGCAGTCTCTCTCCAGCCATAGAATTAGGGGCTATTTGGCCCCCGGCAGGGGTAGAAGTACTAGATCCTTTTTCTGTTCCTCTATTAAATACAGCTATATTGCTTAGTTCGGGGGCCACAGTTACCTGGGCCCATCACGCTATCGTGGGGGGAAACAGAAAAGCCTCTCTCCTGGCGCTTACTTGCACGGTGGTGCTAGGGATTTTGTTCACAGTGCTACAAGTAATGGAGTACCATGAAGCTCCCTTTACGATTTCAGATTCTGTGTATGGTGCGACCTTCTTTATGGCAACAGGCTTTCATGGCTTTCATGTTATAGTTGGGACTATATTTTTAGCTGTGTGCCTAGTTAGGTTAGTTGGGAGCCATTATACTACCCACCATCATTTTGGGTTTGAGGCAGCTAGTTGGTATTGGCACTTTGTGGATGTAGTATGGTTATTTTTATATGTGTGTATTTATTGGTGGGGCTCCTAGCCTCAACTTTGGTTAGGATCCTATGTCTTCGGTTCCCCCAGTTAGCTTCCTTCGGTCCTACTTACAGGGGTCGGCCAGCCTTTCTATTGCTAGGTTTAGCTTGACTGCCATAGTGGTGTCCTTGTTAGTGTCGGAGATTCCCCTCTGTTGGACCCAAACTATGAGGGGACTGGTCTTACTAGGGGGGTTAGCTATCTCCTCAATGACGAGGAACGAGGAGGGGGGAGTATTTCTTTTACTAGTTCTTCTGGGAAATTATTTGCTTATAGGAGCGACTAATCTAATCTCTGTTTATATAGCCCTAGAACTGCAGACCTTGTCGTTATTTGTCTTAGTGGCTTATAATAAAAGGTCACTACTATCAGCAGAGGCCGGGCTTAAATATTTTGTGTTAGGGGCCCTCTCTTCGGGTTTATTTCTATTCGGTTGTGCATTAGTGTACGGCTCTACAGGGGAGCTTGAGCTACACCTTATTCGAGTGGCTGGGGCCGAAAGGAGTCTCGGCCTGCTTTTTATTGTGGTTTCGTTGTTATTTAAAATATCTGCTGCCCCGTTTCACATGTGAGCTCCTGATGTCTATGGGGGAGCTCCAACCTGGGTAGTGGCTCTGTTATCTATTGTCCCTAAATTGGGAGTGTTAGCAGTTCTTGTTCAAATAGGCCTGGATCCACGGGTATTCCTAGTAGCTGGGTTAATGTCCATGGCTGTCGGGGCTATAGGGGCTTTGAATCAGACTAAAACCAAAAGACTATTAGCTTATAGCGGAATCAGCCATATGGGATTTGTATTGCTCGGAGTGGCTATCGGATCTACACATAGCCTCCAGGCTACCTTGATGTATGTGGGGGCTTATGTAATAACTCAAATACTACTTTGGGCTGCAATACTGGTAATTTCCCCGAAAGGAGATGCTCTGGTCGAATTTGGCGGGGTCTCTCGATTAAACCCGGTATTAGCTAGTGCACTAGCTGTGGGCTTATTGTCCGCTGCCGGGATTCCTCCCCTAGTGGGGTTTCTAACTAAGTGGTATGTAGTTCTAGCAGCTGTTGGAAGAGGATACTATATTAGCGCTATTATAGCTCTTGTTTGCTCGGTAGTTGCTGGAGTTTATTATCTTAGATTAGTACAAGTTATGTTTGTGGGCCCCTCTACAATGCCCTTAGTGGAGACAAACATCCTAAGGACCCAGGGGACGGCCCGGGAACCACTTTCTATACTCATGGGAGTTAGTTTATACTTAGTGTTAACAATAATAGTTTGTCCTAGCTTATTTTTCCAGTTGACACATTTAAGTATATTCGACCTTTTCTTCGTATGCCCCTGTTAATTATCTTTATTCCGTTACTAAGCGCAGCCGGAAGTGGTTTAGGGGGTCGCTATCTTGGGGGCAGAGGATCTGGCTTGCTTAGTTGTACTTGGCTTAGTATAGCTAGTATTCTCTCCTTGGGGCTATGTTATGAAATCCTTCTAAATGGCTCTGTCGTCTATTTGAATTTAGGGAGATGGATAGAGTCCGACTTACTTAGTAGTAGCTTTGGACTCCATTTTGACGTAGTGACAGCTGTCATGTTGATCGTAATAACTACAATTAGCGGGCTAGTTCACATATATTCTACAAGCTATATGAAAGAAGACCCCCATTTGCCCAGATTTATGAGTTATCTCTCCTTATTTACCTTTTTTATGTTAGTCCTAGTCACTAGCAATAACTACGTACAACTATTTATTGGTTGGGAAGGTGTCGGCTTGTGTTCCTATCTTCTAATTAACTTTTGGTTTACCCGAATACAAGCTAACAAAGCAGCAATTAAAGCAATGTTAGTCAACCGGGTGGGGGATATCGGTCTAATACTAGCTATTATCCTTATATGGAAAGAGTTTGGTGTATTTGACTATTGTAGTCTCTTCTCATCTCTTGATTCGTGCCATTCCTCCCACTCATCCCTCTCTTGGATTTGTATACTATTAACTATAGGGGCTATAGGAAAATCCGCTCAACTAGGGCTCCATACTTGGTTGCCTGACGCTATGGAGGGCCCCACTCCGGTTTCTGCTCTAATACACGCAGCAACAATGGTTACAGCAGGAGTCTTTCTTCTTGTTAGGTCTGCTCCCCTTTTCGACTACTCCCCAACTGCAACAATCCTTGTGGGATTAGTTGGCTCCTTAACTGCCTTTTTTGCTGCCACAGTGGGCTTAGTTCAATCGGATATAAAAAAAGTTATTGCCTACTCCACTTGTAGTCAATTAGGCTACATGATAATGGCTTGTGGACTAGCTAACCCTGAAGGGGGCCTCTATCACCTCCTAACACACGCTTTCTTTAAGGCCCTGCTCTTTCTAGGAGCAGGCTCAATAATACATGCTTTACTAGATGAACAGGATCTCAGAAAGATGGGGGGGTTAGTCCGCAACCTACCTTTGACATATATATTAATGCTGATAGGCTCGTTGTCCTTGGCTGGGTTTCCCTATCTATCGGGATTTTACTCTAAAGATTTAATATTGGAGTTGACTTACAACAATTATTGTTTAATCTCCATCTATTGGCTGGCTTCAATTACAGCCTTCTTAACGGCCTTCTATTCACTTCGACTAGTGTATTTAAGTTTCATCTCTGGCCCCAATCGCCTCCCCAAGGTGGAACCAGCGGAGGATAATTGGGAGTTATTGGGGCCCCTTTTAGTTCTGGCAGTTGGGGGGATATTAGTTGGCTACATTGCTCAGGGTGCGGTGTTTGCACCAGGCCCGCGTCCCTTGCCGTTTGTGCCCACAACAGTTGCACTGATGCCGGTAATTCTTTCTTTAGCTGGGATATTATTAGTCTTTGCCCCCTGATTGGTTCCCCTAGAACCCCGCATTCACGGATTTTTAGCTCGAGCTTGGGAGTTCACCCCTATAACCAACTACTACGTCGGAGGCCCCCTATGGAAGTTTGGTCATTTTGTTTCCTATAGGGTTGTAGACAGGGGGATACTGGAAGCTCTGGGCCCTACTGGAATAGTTCTATTTATTCTTGGGAGAACGAAAGAACTTAGCAGCCTACAATCTGGGCTACTGTTTAATTATGCCCTAACAGTTTTAATGGGAACAGCTATTACAATATTTCTTTTTTGGCAATAGATGGGCACTTACAGCTACATATATCTTTCTGCTTTCGACGGGGGCGTTGCTCTCCCGGGGTATGCTCTTAGTCCTCTCGTGGCCTTCGCAGAGGCGGCGGAGAACGTTCCCGGCCTTCTTGCTAATGCCTCAATTTTAATGCCTTCCTGGCTTCCTCTTATAGGGTCTTCCATACTATCTGTTGTCCCATTAATGGAGTCGGTTGACATTCTATACGGTCTTGTTTCTCCTATAAGTAATCCGGACTTCTATATAGGACAGCTCATCGAAGAGCCAATAACAAGATTGCACACAGCGGTCTCGGATCGCTGAGCCTGCACTACTGTAAATGGCGGCTCGTCATATCTTTTTGACCTTGGCACCGGCCAACTACTACGAGACTATGACCCGGGAGAGTTGGTGGGGCGGAACTTTGTGGCGGACGCCCAGGGTTTGGCAGAGGCTTACGAATCTCTTTTCCCTACACCCCCCGCCTCTCCCGACCTACAGGGGTAGCGAGCTCTAATATAGCCTAGACCGGCCACACTTGTGGTAGCTTCCCTCATGAATAATTTATTAGAATACGGGCTATTTTTAATGACAGTGGGAGCAAGTTTTCTAGTAATAGCTACATCTAATTCTATTTTTTCCGTATTTTGGTTAGTTGTAGCCTTTGTTAATGCTGCTGCCATGTTTATATCTTTAGGCCTAGACTATCTGGGCCTAATATTTATAATAGTGTATGTGGGAGCTATTGCTATTTTATTCTTGTTCGTCATCATGTTAGTGGAACAGACCAATAGCCCCCAAGCTCACAGGGACAACTCTCACCTGCTACCTGCCGGACTCTCGGCTATATTTTTATTCTCCAGCTCGGGAATTCTCTCTTTCGGGAGCGTGGCGACCCCCGAAGAAGTCCCCCGGCCCCCCAATATCTTAGCCATAGGAGAGCACCTGTATACAACCTACTACGATTTAGTATTAATTTCTAGTCTAGTTCTGTTAGTAGCCATGATTGGGGCTATCCTATTGGCTCAACAACCTGCAATCCCCCTGTCTCTACGGCCGAGGAACGTTAGCTAGAAACCTATGGAGTTTGCTGGTATATTGGTTCTACTTATTGTTAGTGGGACATTGTCCGCCCTCATCCTGGGCGGCTCTTGGCTATTAGGACGATCTCAGCCCTCTATGGAAAAAGTGTCGGTTTATGAGTGTGGGTTTGACCCCTTTGGCCCCCCCGGGAATCCGTTTTCCGTAAGATTCTTTTTAATTGGGATATTATTTCTAATATTTGATCTTGAGATATCTTTTTTATTTCCCTGGGCTGTGAACTATGCTGGTCTCCCCTTGTTCGGTTATTGGGTTGTTATATTATTCTTGGCCATTTTAACTTTAGGACTAGTTTATGAGTGGGTGGAAGGAGGTTTGGAGTGGGAGTAGAATCTCCGATTCCTAACTTCGTTGAGACCTTTGGTAATACCCTGTTGAGGCCCGGCTCGTATGTCGTACTTAATGCTGTCTACTATCATACTACTAATGGGAATCTTGGGAATTATTCTAAATAGAAGTAATCTAATTATCATGTTAATGTGCATAGAGCTAATTCTATTGGCTTCTACCATATTGCTTTTGTCTGGGTCTTGTGCTCTTAACACGCTCTTAGGGCAAGTTTTCACAATTGTTATATTAACTGTTGCCGCAGCTGAGTCTGCTATAGGACTAGCTTTGATATCAAATTACTATCGTTTACGGGGTACAATTTCTGCGTGTGCCCCCAACCTCCTAAGAGGTTAACTTCAACTCCTGATGGACCCCCGAGCTCTTCAGTATCTCAATTTAGTGAAGAAGGATAGAGAAAGATTCGGACTGTCTGCAATCCATATTATGAAAGTCGGAAGGCTTTGCTATTTATACGAGCAGCAAACGTTTCGGGCAAAGCCAGGTTCGGGGGAGCCAAGGGCGACTCAGCTAAATCTGTATCGATGGGAAGTAGTCCAAAAGCCCTTTTTATCTTACGGCTCCTACAACCCCCTCCTCCTTCCCCAGGTTGTCTCTCTTCTAGGCCTCCCCGGTCTCTTTTTATCCGCCGAGTCTAACCTGTTAAAGGTCAAGTTTCCCCTCCGGGACCTTGAGAGACACCTGGAGACTCTTATCGCCACCGGCTGGACTGTAGTCATCATAGAAGACTTGCCTCCCACCACCTCGTGGCGGATACTTCGAAAGGCCAGCGGGGTATATTTCCCTGGCAGCACCAGGATACCCGGCGCGGAACCACCCCATATCTTATCTGTTTATTTTGCTTCGGAGTCCTTTGGACTCACCATATATAGCCCGGCGAGGAAGAGGGCGTTAATGTGCCACGTTCTCGGAAAAGATATGCACAAAATCCCCCTTTCACTGAGCTACTTCTCAATCAGAGAGATATTAGTTCAGTCCACAAAAACGGCTATGATAGATTGCTTTCAGGGAGAGCTGTTTGACTTACTTACCCAGTGGAATTTGTTTCCCTCTGAGCCGTACGCCGAAATAGACTTCCGAGCGATAGGACCCTCCCCTTTATTCCTTTCTTACAAGTACAAACGGGGCCCCTCCTGGACCGTACTACACGTGAACGGGCCTGGACCTGACACAGAGCTAGACCCAGAGCACCAAGAGGAAGCCTATGCAGCCGCCCTCGAGGCCCCCAAGCCCTCTGGCTGGGATTGTGTAGGAACAGCCAGTGTTCTGGCACTGGTAGACTTTTTGAAAATCCGCAATCTGGACTCATCGATACAGGCGGTACATCGCCCGGCCCTCTCACCGGACCAAGACTAATGGAAAACCTTCCTGCCCAATACTTTAACTTAGCGGAGAAGAATCACACGAAATACGGGATATCCGTAGTTCAATTTATTCAGATTGGAAAGTTCTACGAGGTGTGGGAGGATCCGGGTGCTCCAACTAAACACCTTACATATTTACAAGCTGAATGGCTTCGTCGCTCCCCTGGATCGGAAAGGCCAGACTGCTACAGGTCTACCCCGACTATCGACCAAATTGCTTCTTTGCTCAACATGAGAATTACAGTTCCAGGACGACAACGAGCCCTCCGTCAAATGGGTTTTCCTACTTTCTCTCTTGACACGCACCTAAACACTATACTAGATAATGGTCGGACTGTTGTAGTGGTTAGCGAAGGCGAGGGCGAGGTCGGAAGGATGAAACCCCGAGCTATATCCCAGGTTCACTTTCCCAGTTACCCCCCAGAGGGGGAGGTCCGACATATTCTTTCCCTCTATTTCACAGCGAAGGGTACCTTGGGAGTCACTTTATTCTCTCCCGTGAGCGGGCAGAGCGTAGTGTTCCCCGTTTCTTGGGAGAACAGAGACAAAGTATCTCGGCTACTAATAAGCTATCATATTAGAGAGATTGTAGTTTACTCCGCTGGTCGTTGCACTTCCAACTCCGCTGGTCCTATTAGTCCCTCCTTCGGGAGTCCTTTCAGTCCCTACTCCGCGGGTCGTTACACTTCCTACTCCGCCCTTTACGCCTTGTTAACGGATTGGGGATTGTTCCCCTCTGAGCCAGAGGCGATGATAGAAGCTATGCTGGAGCACGAGCTAGAGGATGGAACGGTCTCGCTCAGATACCAGAATGGCGAAGAGTGGCTCTTGTTACAGGTTTACGGACACATTCCTACTGAATGGTTTAATAAAAACTATCAAGAGTATACCCTTAGCAAGGTTTGTGACACTTCCGCCGACACCTATGACTCCTATGTAGAAGAGTGTGTAATTAGTCTGCTAGGAGTACTACAATTTGTTAACATTAGAAACTCCGAGCTTATTAAAAACCTACCCCGACCAGATTATTCTGGTTCTGTTCTTACCCCCTTAAACCTCGGCCTCTGTGGACAAGCAGTATATCAATTAGATATAGTCGGCCAAGGCCGCAACCGAGGCCGAAGGGGCACCATACTTAGCCTGATTGATCACTGTTCTACTGCCATGGGGGGAAGGCTTTTGAAATTTAGACTTTTGAACCCTGTTACGGATGCTACGGAGTTAATTTCCCGCTACGAGGACATTACCACCTTAGTCCAACTAATAGATAATAATGTCCTTGATAATTCCGCCCTTAGGGGTATTAAAGACCTTTCTGCTCTACACAGAAAGTGGGCAATCGGAGGCCTTACCCCCCATAAGTTTGGGCAAATATACCACTCTCATTTGGCTGTCAGTAAGCTGATAATGAAATTAGCTGCCGTGCCCACCCTCTCGGGAAGCCTGTGTCTTGGGAAAGCTTCCCGTTGCAGCTTAGAATCTTTCCTACTGGAAATAAACAAAGTTTTCCAAGTGGTTGCTTTACAAGACTGTTCCTGGCCTGTATCCACAATTCTTCACGGAAGCCCCATTATGGAGGATCTCCTAGAACAACAGCACACTTTAAAATGCCAACTCACAGAGTGGGCCAAGCAGACATCCAATGAGGTCTTTCATACCCCCAACACCATTAGTTTTGATCTTATTCCAGAGGGGTATACCTTTAACGTGCCGTCTAGGAAGTTGGCTAAATTGGAGCGCCATATAGCGGAAGTACATAGCCCCTCCCCGATCCTCGTTCTGGGGAAAAGGGGAAGCAGTCACACTATAACTAGCTCTCAAGTACAAAAAGTGTTACTAGAGTGTAATCTCTTAGAAAGTCAGATTAGCAAGTATGTCGAGCGAACCTACTCACAGGAACTTAAAAGACTGCACGAAAGTTACTCCCCTATGCTTAAGAGCGTTGAAGACTTTGTTGCTAGATTGGATGTTGCACTAAGTGGGGCTATTGCGGCAACTAAGTTTGGCTTTACTCGTCCAAGTATGCTCCCTCCTTCGGGGGTCCTTTCAGTCCCTTCTCCAGACTCTCCCCGTGGGTCCATTTTAGCTGAGGGCCTTCGCCACCCATTAGTAGAACAGCTTAACACTCAGGAGGAGTGTGTGGGCCACGACATAAGCTTGGGAGAGAATCTCGGGGGTATGTTGGTCTTCTCTGTAAACGGAGCGGGGAAGTCAACTCTACTTAGGGCTATAGGAGTTAATACAATATTGGCCCAGGCAGGGATGTACGTAGCTGCTGATTCCTTCAAGTTTACCCCCTATAATTATTTAATTGCTAGTATTTCTGGGAAGGACGATCTCCATAAAGGTCACAGTGCCTATGAGGTTAAGATGAAAGACCTTAGAACCATAGTTAAACTAAGTTCTTCCAATATTTTAGTTCTCGGTGATGAGATGTGTTCCGGGACAGATGTTAGTTCCGGGGCAGCCATATTAGCAGCAACTGTTGAAAGATTGTCGGAGGACCAAACTAGTTTTGTCTTATCCACCCATCTACATAAAGTTTGCTCCCTCCTCCAGTGGTCCTCTCAGTCCCGCCTTCGGGGTTGGAAGTGTAACGAACCGCGGAGTAGGAAGGACGAAGCTAGGATTTTCCACCTATCGGCTACTCAGCACAAAGAATTGGGCTTAATCTATGAGCGTAAATTAGAATCTGGCCCTGGGGCTTCGGAGTACGGTATTGAGGTCATGCGCCCCATTGTTGAAGATGTGGCCCTATATGAGAGTGCTCTGAGATATCGGACCCATCTTCGGGAATCCTTCCCCCTAGAGCCCAAAGACAGCCCCACTAGCACTCTTGCGGCTTTTCGCCCTTCTCGGCATAACCCCAAAGTTTTTATAGATTCTTGTAAGATATGCGGGGCTCCGGCGGATGCTATACACCACATTAAGCCCCAGCGAGACTCCCGACATAACGGAAAATTGGTTAATAAAAAGGCTCTTAATAGAAGGTCTAATCTGGTGCCAGTCTGTTCTCGCTGTCATTTGGATATACATGAAAATAGGATTTCTGTCTTAGGTTGGAAGAGAACCTCGCAGCACGTTAAATTACACTGGGAGTACAAAAACTCCAGTTCTCTCAACTAG